AGTGTATCAAAAATATCAATGCAATTTGTACTAAACCTAATTTTTGGCAGACAAACTCGTTACCGAAAGGGGTCTCTGTATTCTTATTTTTATTTTTTGTTTACTAAACTAAATATAGAAAATGCAATTGAAATGATTTGTGAATGACGAATAAAAAAATTCTATGGAATCAGCAAAGATACGTTAGATTAGATACCATTTCTCATTATCAATACGTTGACAATTTCACAAAACTGTTCATACTATGGTTCGTAGTATGATGTAGGTCGCGTAGGTATGCCCCCATCGTCTAGTGGTTCAGGACATCTCTCTTTCAAGGAGGCAGCGGGGATTCGACTTCCCCTGGGGGTAGGGTACTAATATGATTATAAATAAGCCTAAGGGTTTTTTCTGGGTCGATGCCCGAGTGGTTAATGGGGGCGGACTGTAAATTCGTTGGCAATTTGTCTACGCTGGTTCAAATCCGGCTCGACCCAACAATTCGTTGATCCATCATGAGATAATAGAATCCGTTTGTCTTTTAGAAATGTACCTGATCCAGAGGAATCAAAAAAAGAGTTACATTTTTTCGTTATCTCCCTTTCGATATTTTATTTTTATTTGTTTACACAAATTCACAAATTTTGGTCTTGGTACTAATCTATATTCATATCTCGATTTTTACGTATAAGGATTACCAATAAATTAATCTCTTCCACTCTCATTAACTTAAAAGTGCATTTACGTGGATATGTATACATATTCGTGTTTATTTTTTTTTTTTTGACAACACAGTGATTCTAATGAAATAGTTAAAGTGAAATCATAAGAATATTTAATTTATGTTGTATTTCTTGGGATTGTAGTTCAACTGGTTAGAGCACCGCCCTGTCAAGGCGGAAGCTGCGGGTTCGAGCCCCGTCAGTCCCGACGAAGCCAATAAATCATTTCCAGTTTCTTTGGGCGGAAGGGACGAACTCGTTTCCAACGGGAAATATTGATTTGATAAGAAAAACAAATCAATATGGAAAATGATTTCAACTAATACCGATTGATGGTAGGGAGTGGATTAGGAATAGTAAAGGAGTTTTACTTTTTCGATTGGGTCGCCCGACCCTTTAATTATCAATAAATTTCATTATGTGTTCGCACGAAACATATGAAATTTATTTTCTGATCCGATTCATGATGAAAAATCGATTTGAGAGTCAGATATTGTTATTCATGATATTGATCCGATTCAATATCATAGAGATGTAATTTTTATTTTCATTCCATTGAATTTATTATGATATGACCGAAAGGTTTCTCATCTCTATGGGATTCAATCCCGAGTTATTTATTGAAAAGTAAAAAAATACTATGAAATTATGGAAGTAAACATTTTTGCATTTATTGCTACTATACTGTTCATTTTAGTTCCTACTGCTTTTTTACTTATCCTTTATGTAAAAACGGCTAGTCAAAATGATTTTTCAAAATGATGAATTTGAAGAAAACTTGACTTCTTAGTTCTTAACTAAGGTGAACTCGAATCCGTGATCTTTTATGATACTCGACAGCTCGACAGTATGATAGAAAGAAATATATGAATTCTTCTTTCTACCATACTATAATTTACTTGTAGTGTAATTATAATGTATAAAGTTTGTAGTATATAGTATATTATATGTATAAAGATAAAGAAAGATACAAGTTGAAATAATTGAAAGCAAATTATGACTCACATGACTCTAATTACGAAATTCCTAGAGGTATTCTTCTTTTTCCAAAACAAAAATAGAATGATATCAAATTATTAAGAAGGATTTGATTGGGCTGTTGACAAACGATTCAAGGAGTTGCTTTTTAAAATTTAGTTAGAGAGAGGGGGCAGGGGGCCACTGTTAACTCTCGAATCATGTAATATGAAATGGATCGATATAAAACATAGTATTTCGTTGTCCACCCACCATATTTGAATACCAATACCAAATCTGTGAAACAAAAAAAGGTAAAAAAATCAAAAGAAAGAGGGTCTGTCTTCATTATCGAGTTTTAGCTAAGAGTCGAGCCGGTTCATCGAAATAGAATAAAAATATGAACATTGAAATATTTGTTTAATTGAAAAGGTGTATTATTCATATAATACATTTAATTGAATACATGAATCCAAACTAGAATCAGAATCGAATGGAATTTTTAAATAACGATAGTTTTCTTTAATATTTAACATAGTCAATAATTTTTTGAAGAACAATCTATCACAAAATTGATACAGTTTGATTCCCCAACTCAATTACGAGTACCTTTTCCCTTTAGAGTCCATTTCTTCCCCATACTACAAGTGAAAGGGAAAATGTAAAGACTACCATTAAAGCAGCCCAAGCGATACTTACTATATCCATGTGAATTATGTCTCCTATTTTATTTTTAGTTTATTTTCAGTATTGTTTACTAATATTAATGAATATAAAAAGAATATATATATAATTATATATATAATAGTGTAATCAATAGAACAGAGTCAAAGGAGGGTACTGACTCAACATTTATATTAAATTGAATAATTCGTCAAATCAATTTCTAAAAAGTTCCTAGACAATATTGTTATCTGTTTCTGCTGATGAACAATTTGACGAATTATATCATCAGAACAGAATTGGGGGATTTCGGGTCTTTTGTTGATCAGGCGACACCCGGATTTGAACTGGGGAAAGGGGATTTGCAGTCCCGCGCCTTACCACTCGGCCATGCCGCCAAAATGATACAATACAAATTTGTATTGTATCTTGAATCCCCCTTTCTCTATGACACAAAATGACCCAATAAAATTTTACTTGATATATTCCTAAATTAGGAATATATGTAAACCTAAAAATTATTCTATGGTAATCGGAATGGTAATCGGATATATTATCTAAATATAAAAATGAATATAATATCGATATTCTAAAAAAATTATTGTGCTTTCCTTTTTCATTGACGTTGAATAGAGAATCAAAATTTTGATAGAACGTTACTGGGGCTGAAAAAACTGTCCATAAAAATAAACACGGAGAGAAATGTATAGATATTATCGACACCTATATCTATATAGATATTTAGAATTAAAAAAAAATGCCTAAGCTAAAAAACGAAGTCTATATTGTTTCTGATTATCTTTAAAACAGATCAAATCCTGTTTTACCAATAATATACTTATCATTAAGTCTACGTGGCACAGATTCCAATTAAATTGGAGTCCAAAATTCTCTTTATTTGATTCTTATGTTCATACGTATTTCATACATGCCCATTTCATGGGGTTGGTTGAGTAAAATTTCATGTGATTTTGTAAACAGAATAAAAATTCCACAATGGAATGGGATTTTGTCAATAAAATAAATGGTAAATTAAAAATGCTCTGGGATGGAAATGAGGGAATGTCTACAATACCGGGGTTGAATCAGATACAATTTGAAGGATTTTGTAGGTTCATTGATCAGGGCTTGATGGAAAAACTTTATAAGTTTCCCAAAATTGAAGATGCGGATCAAGAAATTGAATTTCAATTATTTGTGGAAACATATCAATTAGTAGAACCGTTGATAAAAGAGAGGGATGCTGTGTATGAATCACTCACATATTCTTCTGAATTATATGTATATTCAGGATTAATTTGGAAAACCAGTAGGGATATAAAAGAACAAACCATTTTTATTGGAAACATTCCTCTAATGAATTCTCTGGGAAATTCTATAGTAAATGGAATATACAGAATTGTGATCAATCAAATATTGCAAAGCCCAGGTATTTATTACCGGTCAGAGTTAGACCATAACGGGATTTCGGCCTATACCGCTACTATAATATCAGATTGGGGAGGAAGATCAGAATTAGAGATTGATAAAAAGGAAAGGATATGGGCTCGTGTGAGTAGGAAACAAAAAATATCTATTCTAGTTCTATCATCAGCTATGGGTTCGCATCTAAGACAAATTCTAGAAAATGTTTGCTACCCCGAAATTTTCTTGTCTTTTTTAAATTTAAATGAAAAGGAGAAAAGAAGAATTGGGTCAAAAGAAAGTGCCATTTTGGAGTTTTATCAACAATTTTTTTGTATAAGTGGGGATCCAGTATTTTCTGAATCCTTATGTAAAGAATTACAACATAAATTCTTTCAACAAAAGTGTGAATTAGGAAGTATTGGTCGACGAAATATGAATCAGAGACTGAAACTTGATATACCTCAAAACAATTTCTTTTTATTACCACGAGATATATTGGCAGCTGCGGATCATTTGATTGGGATGAAACTTGGAATGAGTACACTTGACAATATGAATCATCTGAAAAATAAACGTATTCGTTCTGTAGCGGATCTCTTACAAGATCAATTAGGATTGGCGCTGGTTCGTTTAGAAAATGTTGTTCAAGGGACTATATGTAGATCAATTAGGTATAAATGGACACCGACCCCTCAGAATTTGGTAACCTCAACTCCATTAACAATCACTTATGAATCTTTTTTCGGTTTACACCCATTATCTCAAGTTTTGGATCGAACTAATCCATTGACACAAATAGTTCATGGGAGAAAATCAAGCCATTTGGGCCCTGGGGGGTTGACAGAACGAACTGCTAGTTTTCCAATACGAGATATTCATCCTAGTCACTATGGACGTATTTGCCCAATTGACACTTCTGAAGGAATAAATGTTGGTCTTATTGGATCGTTAGCAATTTATTCGAGGATTGGTCGTTGGGGATCTCTAGAAAGCCTATTTTATGTTTCTGAAATTTATGAAAAAAAAATACGGATGATTTATTTATCATCAAGTATGGATGAATACTATATGGTAACGGCGGTAAATTCTTTGGTATTGAATCGAAGTATTCAGGAAGAACAGGTTGTTCCGGCTCGATACCGTCAAGAATTCCTAACTATTGCATGGGAACAGGTTCATCTTCGAAGTATTTTTCCTTTCCAATATTTTTCTATTGGAGTTTCTCTTATTCCTTTTATCGAGCATAATGATGCAAATCGGACTTTAATGAGTTCTAATATGCAACGACAGGCGGTTCCGCTTTCGAGGTCCGAGAGGTGCATTGTTGGAACTGGGTTGGAACGGCAAGCGGCTCTAGATTCGGGTGTTACCGTTATAGCGGAACGGGGGGGGAAGATCATTTATACCGATACTGATAAGATCCTTTTATCAGACAGTGTAGATACTTTCAGCATTTCATTAGTTATGTATCAACGTTCCAACAAAAATACGTGTATGTTTCAAAAACCAAAAGTTTGGAAGGATAAATGCATTAAAAGAGGACATATTTTGGCTGACAGCACTGCAACGGTTGGTGGTGAACTTGCTTTGGGTAAAAACGTATTAGTAGCTTATATGTCATGGGATGGTTATAATTTTGAAGATGCAGTACTCATTAGCGAGCGTTTAGTATATGAAGATATTTATACGTCTTTTCACATACAGAAATATGAAATTCAAACTCATGTGACAAGACAAGGTCCCGAAAAGATCACTACTAAAATACCGCATTTAGAATCTCATTTACTTCGAAATTTAGACAAAAAAGGAATTGTGATGCTGGGATCTTGGGTAGAGGCGGGTGATATTTTAGTAGGTAAATTAACGCCTCAGGTGGCGAAAGAATTGTTGTATGCCCCAGAAGATAAATTATTACGCACTATACTTGGCATTCAAGTTTCCACTTCAAAAGAAACTTGTCTAAAACTACCTACAGGTGGTAGAGGTCGAGTTATTGATGTGAGATGGGGCTGGAGAAAGAGAGGTTCTAATTATAATCCAGAAAGAATTTGTGTATATATTTTACAGAAACGCGAAATAAAAGTCGGCGATAAAGTGGCCGGAAGGCATGGAAATAAAGGTATCATTTCAAAAATTTTACCGAGACAAGATATGCCTTATTTGCAAGATGGAAGACCTGTTGATATGGTCTTCAACCCGTTAGGGGTACCTTCACGAATGAATGTAGGACAGATATTTGAATGCTCACTCGGGTTAGCAGGAAGTCTGCTAGACAGACATTATCGCATAGGAGCTTTTGATGAGAGATATGAACAAGATGCTTCGAGAAAACTTGTGTTTTCTGAATTATATGAAGCCAGTAGGCAAAGGGTAAATCCATGGGTATTTGAACCCGAGTATCCGGGAAAAAGTAGAATATTTGATGGAAGAACAGGGGATTCTTTTGAACAACCTGTTCTCATAGGAAATCCTTATATTTTAAAATTAATTCATCAAGTTGATGATAAAATACATGTACGTTCCAGCGGACATTACGCACTTGTTACACAACAACCCCTTAGAGGAAGGGCTAAGCGGGGGGGACAACGGGTAGGAGAAATGGAGGTTTGGGCTCTAGAAGGATTGGGGGTTGCTCATATTTTACAAGAGATGCTTACTTATAAATCGGATCATATTAGAGCTCGGCAGGAGGCACTTGGTACTACCATCGTTGGAAGAACAATATCGAATCCTGAGGATGCTCCAGAATCTTTTCGATTACTCGTTCGAGAACTACGATCCTTAGCTCTGGAACTGAATCATTTCCTTGTATCTGAAAAGAACTTCCGGATTACTAGGAAGGAAGTTTAATCGAATCGGAATGCATTTTTATTTTTCTTCTATGATCGATCGTTATAAACATCAACAACTCCGAGTTGGCTCGGTTTCTCCTCAACAAATAAGCGCTTGGGCTAATAAAATATTATCGAACGGAGAGAGAGTTGGAGAGGTGACAAAACCCCATACTTTTCATTATAAAACTAATAAACCGGAAAAAGATGGATTATTTTGTGAAAGAATCTTTGGGCCTATAAAAAGCGGAATTTGTGCTTGTGGAAATTTTCGAATAATCGAAAAAGAAAACCAAAAATTTTGTCAAAAATGTGGAGTCGAATTTGTGGATTCTAGAACACGACGATATCAAATGGGCTACATCAAACTGGCTTGCCCAGTAACTCATGTGTGGTATTTGAAACGTCTTCCTAGTTATATTGCGAATCTTTTAGATAAACCTATTAAAGAATTAGAAGGTTTAGTATACTGCGATGTGTGATTTGATCGAAATCTAGATTTTACAGATTCGAAATGATAAACTGTCATCCCAAACAATCCACTTGGGATGCCCCAATTCTGACATGCTTTTGGGGGGGAAAAAATATAAAGCTCAAAATTTTGGAGTATTCAATACTCCAAAAAAGGGGATTGATCTATGGTTGATTCCGTAACAAATCCAAATAAATAGGAATCTCCAGTTGTACTTCGTGAAAACAAAACTTCTTTTTTTTAATATTAAATTAAAGTAAAATTCCAAAATCAAAATGATGTTTATTTTTTGAGTAAGCAAATTTTTAATGATTATAAGAGCCTATCTATCGCGTAGAGGCTTGAAGGACATCGTAGCATAATCGTCGAAGTAAAATTAAAATATTGGGACCTAAAAGATCGAATAGAACGATATATAAACAAGTAAATCCGTTTTGAATTCGAAGACACTCCTTTAATTAAAGCGGATTCATGATTCGAAGGGCAGTAGAATACTCAATAATTTCAAAATTTTATTTATGTCGTACTTTTGAATAAAGAATTCAGAAAATAGAAGTTCGAAACTATAAACTAAGTCAAAAAAAGTCATGGTTTTAAAAATGAAAAATTAATTAACGAACTTGAGTAAGAAGTATATTTTTAAGGTTTTTTTTTTAAGCGAGAATAACTTTCTATATTTGGTATAACTACTTGAGCCGGATGAGAGGAAACTTTCACGTCCGGTTTTGAGGGGGGGGGAGATCTTATAGTATCCTATCCCAATTTTTCTTTTGCTAGGTCTATAATGAAAAAACCGACTTTCTTACGATTACGAGGTTCATTCGAATATGAAATTCAATCTTGGAAATATAGCATCCCCTTTTTTTTTACTACCCAAGGCTTCGATACATTTCGAAATCGCGAAATCTCTACTGGAGCAAGGGCCATCCGAGAACAATTAGCCGATCTGGATTTGCGAATTATTATAGATTATTCATTTTTTGAATGGAAAGAATTAGGGAAAGAGGGGTCCACAGGTAATGAATGGGAAGATCGAAAGGTTGGAAGAAGAAAGGATTTTTTGGTTAGACGCATGGAATTAGCTAAATATTTTATTCGAACGAATATCGAACCAGAATGGATGATTTTGTGTCTATTACCAGTTCTTCCCCCAGAACTAAGACCGATCATTCAAATAGATGGAGGTAAACTAATGAGTTCGGATATTAATGAACTATATAGAAGAGTTATCTATCGGAACAATACTCTTAATGACCTATTAATAGCAAGTAGGTCTACTCCGGGGGAATTAGTAATGTGTCAGGAGAAGTTAATACAAGAAGCCGTGGATACACTTCTTGATAATGGAATTCGTGGACAACCAATGAGGGATGGTCATAATAAAATTTATAAGTCGTTTTCTGGTGTAATTGAAGGAAAAGAGGGAAGATTTCGTGAAACTTTACTTGGCAAACGAGTCGATTATTCAGGACGTTCCGTTATTATCGTAGGTCCATCACTTTCATTACATCAATGTGGATTACCTCGCGAAATAGCAATCGAGCTTTTCCAGATATTTGTAATTCGCGGTCTAATTAAACAACATATTGCTTCGAACATAGGAGTTGCGAAGAGTAAAATTCGGGACAAAGAACCCATTGTATGGGAAATACTTCAGGAAGTTATGCAAGGGCATCCTGTATTGCTGAATAGAGCACCTACTCTGCATAGATTAGGCATACAGGCATTCCAACCAATTTTAGTGGAAGGACGCGCTATTTGTTTACACCCATTAGTTTGTAAGGGATTCAATGCAGATTTTGATGGAGATCAAATGGCTGTTCATGCGCCTTTATCTTTGGAGTCTCAAGCGGAGGCTCGTTTCCTTATGTTTTCTCATATGAATCTCTTGTCTCCAGCTATTGGTGATCCCATTTCTGTTCCAACTCAAGATATGCTTATTGGACTCTATTTATTAACGATCATAAATAGCCGAACTATTTGTTCAAATCGGTATAACCCGTGGAATTTCAAAAATTCTAAATCTCAAAATGAACATGATACTAAATATATTAAAAAATACTCCTTTTCTAATTCTTATGATGTAATTGGAACTTCTCGGCATAAAATAAGCAATTTAGATATCGATAGTCTTTTGTGGCTTCGGTGGCGACTAGATCAACACTTTATTGCTTCAAGAGAAGCTCCTATCGAAATTCATTATGAATCCTTGGGTACTTATCATGAAATTTACCAATACTATCTAAAAGTAAGAAGTGTAAAAAAAGACATTCGTTGTATATACATTCGAACTACTATTGGTCAAATTTCCCTTTATAGAGAAATCGAAGAGGCCATACAAGGATTTTCTCGGGCCTGCTCATAGGGTACCTAATCAATAGATAGATACCGATGAAAGTTCATGTCTCAATCAATGGTTCAACTAGTATCATAGTTCCTCCCCTTCCACGTGAATCACAATCGATAAAAGGAAGTGTTTGAATCACCGACTTAAACCCATTGTTGAATCCTACTAAGCAGAATATAGAGGTACTTATGGCAGAAGGGGTCAATTTGGTCTTTCACAATAAAATAATAGATGGAACTGCCATGAAACGACTTATTAACGGATTACTGGATCACTTCGGAATGGCATATACATCACACATCTTGGATCAAGTAAAAACTATGGGTTTTCAGCAAGCCACTGCTACATCTATTTCATTAGGAATTGATGATCTTTTAACAGTTCCCACAAAAGGATGGCTAATCCAAGATGCTGAAAAACAAAGTTTCATTTTGGAAAAAAACTCTCATGTTGGGAGTATACACGCGGTAGAAAAATTACGTCAATCTATTGAGATATGGTCTATTACAAGTGAATATTTGCGACAAGAAATGAATCCCAATTTTAGGATGACTGATCCCCTTAATCCCGTCCATTTAATGTCTTTTTCGGGAGCTCGAGGAAATGCATCTCAGGTACATCAATTAGTGGGTATGAGAGGATTAATGTCGGATCCCCAAGGACAAATGATTGATTTACCCATTCAAAGCAATTTATGCGAAGGCCTTTCGTTAACAGAATATATTATTTCTTGCTACGGAGCTCGCAAAGGAGTTGTCGATACTGCTGTACGAACATCCGATGCTGGATATCTCACACGCAGACTTGTTGAAGTAGTTCAACACATTGTTGTACGTAGAACGGATTGCGGAACTATAAAAAGTATTTCTGTGAGTCCTCGAAAAGGGATGCTGCTGGAAATAATTTTTAGCCAAACATTAATTGGTCGTGTATTAGCAGATGATATATATACGGGTTCTCGATGTATTGCCGCCCGTAATCACGATATTGGAATTGGGCTTGCCAATCGATTAAGAACCTTTCGAGGACAACCAATATTTATTCGAACCCCCTTTACGTGTAGAGGTACATCTTGGATCTGTCGATTATGTTATGGTCGGAGTCTTACTCATGGTGACCTCGTCGAATTAGGAGAAGCTGTAGGTATTATTGCGGGTCAATCTATTGGAGAGCCGGGTACTCAACTGACATTACGAACTTTTCATACCGGTGGAGTATTCACAGGGGGGACTGCAGGACATGTACGGGCCCCCTCTAATGGAAAAATAAAATTCAATGAGTATTTGGTTCATCCCACACGTACACGTCACGGACACCCTGCTTTTCTATGTTATATCGATTTGTATGTAATTATTGAGAGTGCCGATTTTATACATAACGTTAAGGTTCCACCAAAAAGTTTTCTTTTAGTTCAAAATGAGCAATATGTAAAATCGGAACAGGCGATTGCTGAGATTCATTCGGGAATATCCACTTGGAATTTAAAAGAAAGGGTTCGAAAACATATTTCTTCTGACTTAGAGGGGGAAATGCATTGGAGTACCGATGTGTACCATGCACCTGAATTTACATATAGTAATGTTCATCTCTTACCAAAAACAAGTAATTTATGGATATTATCGGGAGGTCCGTGCCGATCCACCGTAGCCCCCCTTTTGCTCCATAAGGATCAAGATCAAATGAAGGTTTTTTCTCGTTCTGTCGAACGAAAGTTTTTTTCTAACCTATCAGTGACTAATGATCACGTGAGACACAAATTATTTAGTTTTAATTTTTCTGGTAAAAAAGAAGAGAGCATTCCTGATTATTCAGAACTTAATCGAATCATATACACGGATCGTTATAATCTCCTATATACATTCATTCTCGCCAAAAATTCTGATCTATTGGCAAAGAGGCGTAAAAACAGATTTTGCATCCCATTTCAATCAATTCCAGAACGAGAAAAAGAACTAATATCCCATTCGGGTATAGTGATTGAACTATCCATAAATGTTATTTTCCGTAGAAAAAAAAGGATTGCATATTTCGACGATCCTAGATACAAAAGAAAGAATTCGGGAATTAATAAATATGAGACTATTATAAAGTCTCACGTTAAAAAAAAGGATTTGGTTGAGTATCGAGGAGTTCACAAAATTAGTATTAGTAAAGGAAAAAACAAAAAAGAGAAACTATTTTTCATTCCAGAGGAAGTGCATATCTTACCTCGATCTTCTTCCATAATGGTACGAAACAGTAGTATCATTGGAATAGGTACACGAATTACTTTAAATAGAAGAAGCAGTGCATGTGGATTGGTACGCGTGGAGATAAAAAAAAAATTTTTTGAATTAACAATTTTTTCTGGCGATATCTATTTTACTGGAAAAACCAATACTGTAAAAATCGATAAGATATTTTGCCACAGTGACATCTTGATATCACCAAGACCTGGAAAAACAAATTCCAAGGAATTCAAAAAAAAACGTAAAAATTTGGTTTATGCCCAACGGATTACATTTACCAAGAAAAAGTATTTTGTTTTGGTTCGACCTGTAGTCATATCTGAAACAGCGGGGGATATAAGTTTAACAAAACTCTTCCCGCAAGATGGGTTACAGGAAGCGGATAATGTTCAACTTCAAGTTGTCAATTCGATCGTGGGTAAACCCATCATTTTGGGAGGATTTTCTGGCATAAGTATTCAATTATTTCGGACGTGTTTAGTATTGAATTGGAACCAAGACAAAAAAGAATTTTCGATAGAACAGGCCTATACTTCCCTTGTTGAAGTAAGAGCAAAGGGTTTAATGCGAAATTTTCTAAGAATTGACTTAGTGAAATCTCCTATTTCGTATACCGGAAAAAGAAATGATCCGTCAGGTTCAAGATTTATTTCTGATAATAGATCAGATCGCATCAATATCAATCCCTTTTATTACAAGACAAGAAAGATTCAAGAATCGCTTAGCCAAAATCAAGGAACTATTCGTACGTTTTCATTATTGAATAGAAATAATGAATATAAACCTTTGATAATTTTGTCATCATCGGATTGTTCTCGAACAGGTTTCTTCAACGGTGTAAAATATCACAATAAAAAAAAATCCATTAAAAGGAATTCCAGAATTGATTCGTTGGGACCTGTAGGAATAGCCCTTCCAATTGTGAATTTGGATTTTTTTTACTATTTCATAACTCATAATCAGATCTTGGTAACTAACTATTTGCAACTTGACAATTTAAAAAATATTTTTGAAGTGCTTAAATTTTATTTCATAGGTGAAAATGGAATAATTTATAATAATATCGGTATATGCAGTAACATAATTTGGAATCTATTCCATTTGAATTGGTATTTTCTCCACTATAATTATTATTGTGAGGAGACATCCACAATAATGAATCTTGGGCAGTTTATTTGTGACAATGTATGTATAACAAAAAATGTACCACACAAAAAATCCGGCCAAGTCTTAATTGTTCAAATTAGTTCTGTAGTAATAAGAGCAGCTCAGCCTTATTTAGCCACTCCCGGCGCAACTGTTCATGGCCATTATGGGGAAATATTTTACGAAGGAGAGACATTAGTTACATTTATATATGAAAAATCCAAATCTGGTGATATAACACAGGGTCTTCAAAAGGTGGAACAGGTCTTAGAAGTGCGTTCGGTTGATTCAATATCAATGAATCTGGAAAGGCGGGTTAGGGGTTGGAACGAACGTATAACAAGAATTATTGGCATTCCTTGGGTTTTCTTGATTGGTGCTGAGCTAACTAGAGTACAAAGTCGTATTTCTTTGGTTCATAAGATCCAAGAAATTTATCGATCTCAGGGGGTTCAAATTCATAATAAACATATAGAGATGATTGTCCATCAAATAACATCAAAAGTGGTGGTATCCGAAGATGGAATGTCTAATGTTTTTTTACCTGGAGAGTTGATTGGATTGTTACGAGCGAAGCGAACGGGGCGTGCTTTTGAAGAAGCCATTTGTTATCAAGTTATATTATTGGGAATAACGAGAACAGCTTTGAACACTCAAAGTTTTATATCCGAAGCGAGTTTTCAAGAAACCGCTCGAGTTTTAGCAAAAGCCTCTCTCCGGGGTCGTATCGATTGGTTGAAAGGGTTGAAAGAAAATGTTGTTCTGGGGAGTATGATACCCGCCGGAACTGGATTCATAGGATTTGCGCACCGTTCAAGGCAAGATAACAACATTCCTTTAGAACCCTCAAAAACAAAAAAAACAAATCTATTCGGGGGGGAAATAGGAGATCTTTTGTTCTACCACAGAATATTTTTTGATTCTTCCATTTTAAACGATTCTCAGAAGATATATCAGAACAAATTTTTTATAGGATTTAAGGATTCTTAAAATAAGAACAGATTTTTCCTTCTAATTCCGCGAATTGTGCCAGTTCAAAATAGAAACGAATTAACCAACAGTTCATTTTTGGTAGAAGATAAGGTTCCGTAGGAACAATTTTTTTTCCAGTCCTTCCTCTTTTTTTTTGTTTTTCAAAAAAAAAAAAAAACAAAAAAAAAGACGAAGTGTGAGGAGAAATGACAAAAAGGTATTGGAACATCAATTTGGAAGAGATGATGGAGTCAGGAGTTCATTTTGGTCATGGTACAAGAAAATGGAATCCTAGAATGGCACCTTATATCTCTGGAAAGCGCAACGGTATTCATATCCCAAATCTTACTATAACTGCTCGGTTTTTATCAAAAGCTTGTGATTTGGTTTTTGATGCAGCAAGTAGAGAAAAACAATTTTTAATTGTTGGTACAAAGAATAAAGTAGCTAATTCAGTAGCATGGGCTGCAATACGAGCTCAGTGTCATTATGTTAATAAAAAATGGCTCGGTGGGATGTTAACGAATTGGTACACTACAGAAATGAGACTTCATAGGTTCAGGAATTTGAGAGCGGAACAACAGATGGGGAAACTCGAACACCTTCCAAAAAGGGATGCGGCTGTGTTGAAGAGACAATTATTTCATTTACAAACATATATGGGTGGAATTAAATATATGGAGGGGTTGCCTGATATTGTAATCATCGTTGATCAGCAAGACGAATATACGGCTCTTCGCGAATGTATTGCTTTGGGAATTCCAACGATTTGTTTTATAGATACAAATTGTGACCCCGATCTCGCGGATATTTCGATTCCGTCAAATGATGATACTACAGCTTCAATCCGATTAGTTCTTAACAAATTAGTATTCGCAATTTGTGAAGGTCGTTTTAGCTTTATACGAAATCCTTGAGTATACTAAACGAATAGATACATAGATATATATATAATAATAAATATAAATGTAAAGAAAAAAAAAGATCGAATTACTTAATCTTGAATCGAAAAAATCATATGATTCACATAGTCAAGTTAAGAAAGAGGCAGTTGAATCAAAATAATTCTTTTTAAAGTTTGATTTTTGTTCAATATGGATGTTCTATTATGTTCCACCAATACCCTAACCAATACCCTAAAGGAGGGGTTATACAATCTATCCGATGTGGAAGTAGGCCAACATTTCTATTGGCAAATAGTAGGTTTTCAAGTCCATGCTCAAGTACTTATTACTTCTTGGGTTGTCATTGCTATCTTATTAGTTTCAGCCACTTTAGCTGTTCGAAATCCACAAACCATTCCCACTGCCAATCAGAATTTTTTCGAATATCTCCTTGAATTCATTCGAGACGTGAGTAAAACTCAAATTGGCGAAGGATATGGCCCTTGGGTTCCCTTTATTGGAACTATGTTTCTATTTATTTTTGTTTCGAATTGGTCGGGGGCTCTTTTACCTTGGAAAATAATACAGTTACCTCATGGAGAGTTAGCTGCGCCCACGAATGATATCAATACTACTGTTGCTTTAGCTTTACTCACCTCATTGGTATATTTCTATGCGGGTCTTACAAAAAAAGGATTGGGTTATTTCAGTAAATACATTCAGCCAACTCTAATCCTTTTACCTATTAATATTTTAGAAGATTTCACAAAACCCCTATCACTTAGTTTTAGACTTTTTGGCAATATATTAGCTGATGAATTAGTAGTTGTTGTTCTTGTTTCTTTAGTACCTTCAGTAATTCCTATACCTGTTATGTTCCTCGGATTATTTACAAGTGGTATTCAAGCTCTTATTTTTGCAACTTTAGCTGCGGCTTATATAGGCGAATCACTAGAGGGCCATCATTAGAGATTTAGAAAATAAAGAGATTGAAAAAAAAAAGGTCTACTTAAGCCAATCAACTCTTGTGAATGTATGTAATGTATATGTGATAGTAGGTCTTGACTATAGATTATAAATTTACTGAATACTTTATACGGGTACTTCATTAGAAGTCTTTCCTTTTTGTAAGAATAAGAAAAATAGATAAGATTTAGAGAGTGGTTCGAAAGTCATATGAATTCAAAAAAAAAAGAACCGTGGATAGAAACGAAAAAGGAAATATCTAAGTAGTTCTTATTTCTTCAATTCGGAAATTCTTAGTTACTTCAACTGGCTAGATAAATCTTCTTAGCGATGGAATAATGAATTGGTTGATTGTATGTATCATTAACTATTTTTTGTGCGAGGAATTTTTCATGAATCCACTGATTTCTGCTGCTTCCGTTATTGCTGCCGGATTGGCTGTAGGGCTTTCTTCTATTGGACCCGGAGTGGGTCAAGGTACCGCTGCGGGCCAAGCTGTAGAGGGGATCGCAAGACAGCCCGAAGCAGAGGGTAAGATACGAGGTACTTTATTACTTAGTCTGGCTTTTATGGAAGCTTTAACAATTTATGGATTGGTTGTAGCATTAGCGCTTTTATTTGCGAATCCTTTTGTTTAATACTAGAAATCGAAAAATCGAAAAAAAACGTATATGTATTTTATTTTTTTAGACTTATTACTTACTTTTTTGAATTATGTTAAAATATCACCCCCATATTTTATATTTATTCGTTGATAAAAAAACGAATCCATGGAAAGGACCGATTTGAGGATGTCAAATTTTCATACCAACTCATTTTTGTCCCTCTCGTTCTTAGTCCAACGGAAACTTTTTCTTTTAGAAGTATCATTTTTATTTAGACATAAAAACGACATATGAAATAAAAAGTGAAGGTTAGAACTCTTTCGATTGTTTTAGTTTATCTAGTAAGAGGAGATCATATGAAAAATATAAGCAATTCGTTCGTTTCTTTAAGTCACTGGCCATTTGCCGGGGGTTTCGGGTTGAATACCGATATTTTAGCAACAAATCCAATAAATCTAAGTGTAGTATTTGGTGTATTGATTTTTTTTGGAAAGAGAGTGTGTGCGAGTTGTTTATTTCAAGAATAGGCTGTATTCAACCAGCTGCACATTATAATTAGGAAAGCACGGTGCATGATCTCGCGAATTACTTCTGAATAAATTGATAAAGAATAGTATGGAAGAACCATAGCATTTCGTGATTTATTGGTAAATTGACTTTGCTTCGATTCTCTATCAATCAATACAATAAGCTGAAACTATTAACATGGTTAAAGCTAAGCTATTTGAAGTGCAGATGCGGCATAGTACTCTTTCCTATTCTATTCCTAATAGTATTTTTTCTACTATGTATGTTAATACATAAATAAATGGTTTCAAAACGAATCGTTGGAATTTTGTTCGATATAGAACACTCATGTCGATAAAATAACTTTAACCGCTTATTGGAATATTGGATAAAATTGGAAACTAAGAGGTATGTCAACTCCTTATTTGTTTTATTTGATACACTGTTGGATCAATGACCTATGTATATATAAATATAAAAGTATCAAATAATAGTAATTTTTGAATTTTTTGAAGAAAAAAAAAAAGAAACAACTTTGCTGAGCTGATAATTACATATTTTTCAGAAGAGTCCTTTTCGATCTTTTTTTAATATGAATGAACAGATAAGAAGGGATAGGCTCATTTTAAATAAAAAAGATATGGGAATTCTCCATTAAGTAATTGAGCATGAGAGCCAAATGAATTGAAAGATTCATGTTTGGTTCGGGAGGGGATTATGGAAGTTTTTGAAATGAATCGAAAAAAAAAGATAGTCCACTTTTATTAAATGATTTATTAGATAATCGAAAACAGAGGATTTTGAATACTATTCG